TTGTCCATATTTCGAGAAAAAGTATCTCTTGCTTTTCATTCCCATTTCCATAAGAATGAACGCTATGATTTGCATTTCGAACCGGCATGAATACAGCATCTAGAGGAAAACTTCCGTCTTGAAAGTTTTTTGTCGGTTTTATACGATAGCCACGATCTCTCTCGATTTGTAATTGAATACGCAAATCAATTGGTTCTGTTAGGCTAGCGATATGCTGTGTATTATCAATGATTTCCACAAAAGGCGGTACGATGATGTCTTGAGCAGTTACATATCCAGGACCCTTAACACAAATAGACGCGTCACAAGTTCCATACAAATTGCTTCTCAATACAATTTCTTTCAAATTCATTAAAATTTCATGTATTGATTCTTGAATACCTGCTATAGTAGAAAATTCGTGTGATATTTTCTCAGATTTTGCACGTGTAATACAGGTTCCTTCTATTTCTCCAAGTAAAGCTCTTCGAATCGCAATGCCTATCGTATCAGATTGGCCTTTCCTAAGTGGAGACATAATAAAGCGTCCGTAATAAAGACGCTTATTGTCCTTTCTTGATTCAACACATTTCCACTGCAGTGTCCGAGTAGATATTGTTACTTTCTCTCGAACCATAATAATATTGTTATTGTGAATTCGTTGAATTATTTATTTCTCTTGAAATCTCTTCATTATTTATTTCTTTTTTACACACGCCTTTTTTTAGGGGGTCTGCATCCATTATGTGGCATAGGGGTTACATCCCGGACGAAAGTTAATAGTATACCACTTCTTCGAATAGCTCTTAATGCTGCATCTCGTCCGAGACCAGGACCTTTTATCATGACTTCAGCTCGTTGCATGCCTTGGTCCACTACTGTCCGAATAGCATTTCCTGCTGTAGTTTGAGCAGCAAAAGGCGTTCCTCTTCTTGTGCCTTTGAAGCCACAAGTCCCAGCAGAGGACCAAGAAATTACTCGTCCCCGTACATCTGTAATGGTCACAATAGTATTGTTGAAACTTGCTTGAACATGAATAACTCCTTTTGGTATTTTACGTCCATTCTTACGTGAACCAATGCGTCCAGTTCTGCGTGAACCAACTCGTGGTAAAGGTTTTGCCATATTTTATCATCTCATAAATATAAGTCAGCGTTCTATGGATATATCCATTTTATGTCAAAATCGATCTTTTCTTTTTTTTTCCATCGGATCCTTTAGAGTGTTCTCGCTTAGAAAGATTATCCTTGCCTTTGTTTATGTCTTGGGTTGAAGCAAATTACTATAATTCGTCCGCGTCTACGTATCAGTCGACATTTTTCGCAAATTTTACGAACAGAAGCTCTTATTTTCATATTTATTATCCCTTAATTTTTGAATATACATACTTTTTTTTGAAGAAACTAAGTTTCTTTAAATTTTGAAATCTAAAATTCTATTCCTAGTAAAGGCGAAAGGACTTTTATGGTATTCGAAACCTCTTCTTTTCTCTTTTTTTTTAACAAAAAAATAAGAAGTCTGGATCGAATTCGGATACCAAAAAGATTACCATATATAACACAAGATTTCTCCACCAATTCTTTCGAGTCGAGCTTCCCGGTCTGTCATTATACCTCGAGAAGTAGAAAGAATTACAACGCCCATCCCACCCAAAATTCTAGGAATTTTTTGATAGTTAGAATAGATTCGTAGCCCCGGCCGGCTGATCCGTTTTAAATTTAGACTAGTTCTATATGGTACTTGCTTCTTCCTTCTATGGCGTAGGGTTAAAACCAAAAATTTTTTGTTGCCTTCCTGATGTTTCCGTACATTTTCAATAAAACCCTCTCTTAAGAGTATTTTAATAATGTTTTCGGTAATGTTAGTAGCTGCTATTCGAACGGTTCCTTTTCTATTCATGTCAGCATTTCGTATAGAGGTTATTATCTCAGCAATAGGATCCCTACCCATGATAAACTAAAATTTTTATTTTTCTCTAGTTTTGATATAATCAACATACTCTTGTTTTTTGTTTTTGTTAATTAATTAGTTAATCTCGCAATTTTCATTTTCTTATTATTTATTTAATTAAAGGTATATCCGTAAAACACAATTTACTAATTAATTTTGTTAATTCTATTTCGTCTTTATTCAACTAATTCAAATACTATAACTAAAATACTAAATACTATAACTATCTCATGGTCTCCTCTTAATCTGAAATTTTTTATCTTATAAGACCTCAGGTGCTAATGAAACTATTTTAGTAAAATTTAACTGTCTCAATTCTCGGGCAATTGCACCAAAAATTCGAGTTCCTTTTGGATTTCCCTCTTGATCAATGACAACTGCAGCATTGTCATCATATCGTATTATTATACCGTTATTACGTTTAAGTTCTTTAGAAGTACGTACAATTACAGCTCTGATTACTTCTGATCTTTCTAGAGGCGAATTGGGTGTTGCTTCCTTGATCACAGCAACAATAATGTCACCGATATGAGCATATCGTCGATTACTAGTTCCTATGATGCGAATACACATCAATTCTCGGGCTCCGCTGTTATCTGCTACATTCAAATGGGTCTGAGATTGGATCATATCATTTTTTTTTATTGTTAGTTAAATGCAAAGGAAAAAAAGATATATTGTTTGTCCAAAACAAAAAAAGAAACTTCCACTCCTTTTTAGTATACAAAAGGTCTTTTTCCTTTGGTTCTATATTTCTATTTTGAAATTAGGAATTGAGTTCGTATAGGCATTTTGGATGCTGCTATTGAAATAGACTTTCTTGCTATATTTTCTGCTACGCCCCCCATTTCATAAAGTATTCTACCTGGTTTAACCACAGCTACCCAATATTCCGGAGATCCTTTCCCTGAACCCATCCGTGTTTCCGTAGGTCTTAAAGTAACGGGTTTGTCGGGAAATATACGTACCCATATTTTTCCACCGCGGCGTGCATTTCGTGTCATTGCTCGTCGCCCCGCTTCTATTTGTCTAGATGTAATCCAAGCGGGTTCAAGTGCTTGAAGAGCATATCTTCCAAAACAAATATTATTTCCTCGAAAAGCTATTCCTTTCATTCTTCCTCTATGTTGTTTACGGAATCGGGTTCTTTTTGGGTTATAGTTGATGGTTCTTTCTCAATTCCATCTCTACTACAGAACCGGACATGAGAATTTCTTCTCATCCAGCTCCTCGCGAACGAAATGATTAAAAAAATATACATGTCTTTTACGAATACAAAAAACAAAAAAAAATAATATATTAAATCATTGTATTCTTTTCAATTTTTACTTAATTTACTTAAATTTTTTTATTTTTTTAATCTATTTTTTATTGATTAGATCTATTTATTAGTATTAGAATCTTAGATTATTAGAATAGGATTTTAGTAGAATAGAAATTGGTATCTATTTGTATATATTACAATCTATATTCTATTTTCTAGTTCTAATAGTTATAGATCGAATAGTTCTAGATAGAAATCGAAAAAATTGTCTATAATTACTGTCTATAATATAACTAGAATAATTTTTTCGATTTTTTTTTTTGATAATCTTGTTTTTGTTATTTGTTATAAGTTTGTAACAAATTTTTTTAGATATTCTAATTAGGATATCAGATTCATCAAATTTAGCAATTAAAAAGAATAAAAAAAATCTTCGCGGGCGAATATTTGCTCTTGCTTATTTAGTCTTTCAATAGTTATTTTATTTGGAGAGGTAACCCATGATCTCTCATAATAAAATAAAAGAAAAGGATTGTCTTCGGGTTCCTTTCGCTATCCTCCCAATAAATCATTAAGATTTGGTTTCATTAAAATCTTATGTATTTACAGGTTCCATCGTTCCCATCACTTCTCCAGTAATGCTTAGGTCTTAATTTTCCAATGGAGCCTTTAATAAAAATAAAATTTGTTCTTGAGTCAATCTTCTCAGTCTGAATTGACTCAAGGCTCTTGATTTTTTGTTTTATCAACGGAGTAGTTTAATTTTAAAATTTTAAATCAAGTGGTATTGATGCTTTACTACATTAGCTTTTCTGTGATGACTTATAGACCTTACATATTGGAATTCTCTATCGTTGATATTCTTTTTCTTTCTTTCAACCTTCCACTTATCTGCTCCGCATAATTTTCCATTTTGATTTCTAAATCATAATCAGATTCGTTTTCTTTTGTTTGTGCAAAAAGTATTTTAATTGCTACAATTATATGACCAATATATCATATCTTGACTCTTTTTTTATATCCAGATAATGCAAAGTGATGAGTTGGTTATTAGTTTGTATACTTATTAGTTCATACTCTGGTCAGTCCTTTTTTTTATCCGGACTCTAAAAAACCAACGAGTCACACACTAAGCATAGCAATTATATCAATAAATTTTTTTATTTATTTTATTCAACCCTATAGAAATAGAATTAGAAGAATTAGAAATAAACGTATATAGTTAAATTATTAATATTAAATTAATTATATTATATAGTGTGAAATGAAATTCGAAATTATTAAATTTTAAAGTCTTAATATTTAAATATATATCTTATAGTTAATTATAGTTAATAGAATTCGAATTGCTTCTTTTTGTTTTGATTAAACTAAAAAAACAATGTAAAGAGTTTGTCTTTTTTTGTTTTCTTCTAGCAATGGATAGAATCGAAAAACAAGTCAAGTAAGGGCTTATTATTTCTTGTCTATAAATGTCCAAATTTTTATGCCTAATACCCCATAAATAGTTCTAACTGTATACGAGCAATAATCAATTTTAGCTCGAATGGTTTGTAGAGGAACCCTACCTTCTCGAATCCATTCGACTCGTGCAATTTCTTTACCATCAAGACGTCCCGCAATTTGTACTTGAATTCCTTTTGTATCTGCCTGTTCAGTTAATTCAATAGCTTTTTTCATTGCTTTACGAAAAGAAACTCTATTCTTTAATTGTCCAGCTATAAATTCTGCAAGAATATTAGGGTTCCCATAAGGATTTGAAATTCTTGTAATAATAATATTGAGTTTTTGGTTTACACAATTAAGT